ATAAATTAGAGCTGAGGAATACTTAAAGGAAGAATATTTTATATTATAAAAAATACAAATACGCTATATTATGTTATGCTTAAAAAAAATCGAATGAATCAAAAAAAAATACAAACGGATGTCACGTTTCACGATATATATAGTAGTGGGGGATTATGGGACAAAAAATAAATCCACTTGGTTTCAGACTTGGTGCAACCCAAGGTCATCATTCTCTTTGGTTTGCACAACCAAAAAATTATTCAAAGGATCTACAAGAAGATCAAAAAATACGAGATTGTATCAAAAATTATGTGCAAAATAATATGAAAATATCCTCTAATGTAGAGGGAATTGCACGTATAGAGATTCAAAAAAGAATCGATTTGATTCAGGTCATAATCTATATGGGATTCCCCAAGTTATTAATAGAAGACAGGACTCGAAGAATCGAAGAATTACAGACGCATGTACAAAAAGAACTCAATTGTGTAAACCGAAAACTCAACATTGCTATTACAAGAATTGCAAATCCTTACGGGCACCCCAATATTCTTGCAGAATTTATAGCCGGACAATTAAAGAATAGAGTTTCATTTCGCAAAGCAATGAAAAAAGCTATTGAATTAACTGAACAGGCAGGTACAAAAGGGATTCAAGTACAAATTGCAGGGCGTATCGACGGAAAAGAAATTGCACGTGTTGAATGGATCCGAGAAGGTAGAGTTCCTCTACAAACCATTCGAGCTAAAATTGATTATTGTTCCTATGCAGTTCGAACTATCTATGGGGTATTAGGCATCAAAATTTGGATATTTGTAGACGAGGAATAATAAGAACTTACTTGACTTATATTTAGTTATATCTGGTGATAAAACAAAAAATGGCAAACTCTTTCATTCTTTTTCTGGTAAATAAGAAAAAAAAAAAAAAGAACAATTCTATAAGGTTGAATAAAAATTCGATTAATCATTTGATATAATTGCTATGCTTAGTGTGTGACTCGTTGGTTTTTTTAGGGTTGGGATTCCAAAAAATGGACAGCCCATAGTACAAACTGATAACTATAGAACTAATAACCAACTCATCACTTCGTGTTATCTGGATAGAAAGAACCAGTCAAGATATGATATATAAGTCATATCATTGTAGCAACTGAAATCTTTTTTACATAAAAAAAAAAATCTGATTATGGGTTGTAAAGCAATATAAAGTATACAGATAAATGGAAGGGTGAGAGAAAGATAGAAAAAGAATATTAATGATATATAATTCCAATATGTAAGGTCTATGAGTCATCTCATATAAAGGGAATGTAATAAAGCATCAATACTGATTGATCCATAATTAGACAAATCCGTGCATAGAACAAAAAATCAAGAGCCCCGAGCCAATAAAGACTGAGAAGGTTGACTCAAGAATAAATTTAATTGGAGGCTCCGTTGTAAAATTCAGACCTAATCATTAATCGAGAAGTGGTGGGAACGACAGAACCTGTGAATGCATAAGATTCTATTGAAAACGAATCCTAATGATTCATTGAGTAGGATGGCGGAACGAACCAGAAACCTATTCATTTATTCTGAGAGGTCATGTCATAGACTAATCTTACAACTGAATGTTGAAAGAGTAAATATTCGCCCGCGAATTTTTTTTTTATTTCTAAATTTTAGTCGATTCGAAATAAAAGGAAAAACAAAATAAAGATTCATTATAGCGTTCTACCAAAACGACATTATCTATAAATAGAATACGTGTTAAATTATATATTAAAACACAAAAAATTTCTAATTTATAATCGATTAGATCAAATTTCAAAGAATCCCACGATTCCATATATTATTAACCGTGTATTTTTTTTTGTTTAATTTTTTTTTAATTGTTTAATTCGCGAGGAGCTGGATGAGAAGAAACTCTCGTGTCCGGTTCTGTAGTAGAGATGGATGGAATTGCTAAACAACCATCAACTATAACCCCAAAAGAACCAGATTCCGTAAACAACACAGAGGAAGAATGAAAGGAATATCTTATCGAGGTAATCGTATTTGCTTCGGTAGATATGCTCTTCAAGCGCTTGAACCCGCTTGGATCACATCTAGACAAATAGAAGCAGGGCGGCGAGCAATGACACGAAATGCACGCCGCGGTGGAAAAATATGGGTACGCATATTTCCAGACAAACCTGTTACAGTAAGACCTACAGAAACACGTATGGGTTCGGGGAAAGGATCTCCCGAATATTGGGTAGCTGTCGTTAAACCCGGTAGAATACTTTATGAAATGAGCGGAGTAGCAGAAAATATAGCTAGAAGGGCTATTTCAATAGCGGCATCTAAAATGCCTATACGAACTCAATTCATTCTTTCTGGATAGGAATGTAGAAACAAACGAAAGGGGTTTTGGGGATGAAAAAAAAAAACAATTGCAGGTTTCTTTTTTTGTTTTGAACAAATAATATTTCTTTTTTTTATTTATACCTTTGCATTGAAAAAGAAAAAACCGATAAAAAAATGATATGATTCAACCTCAAACCTATTTGAATGTAGCGGATAACAGCGGGGCCCGAGAATTGATGTGTATTCGAATCATAGGAGCTAGTAATCGACGATATGCTCATATTGGTGACATTATTGTTGCTGTAATCAAGGAAGCAGTACCAAATACACCTCTAGAAAGATCAGAAGTGGTCCGAGCTGTCATTGTACGTACTTGTAAAGAACTCAAACGCGACAACGGTATGATAATACGATATGATGACAACGCTGCGGTTGTTATTGATCAAGAAGGAAATCCAAAAGGAACCCGAATTTTCGGCGCGATCGCCCGGGAATTAAGACAGTTAAATTTCACTAAAATAGTTTCATTAGCACCTGAAGTATTATAGGGGAAGACCTTAATATAGTATTTGAATGAAATTGATTAAATTTATTTAATTAATTAGTAAATTGTTTATCTATCACGTATATATCTTTAATAATTCATAAATAAAAAAAAAAAAAAAAGAATTCATAAATATTAAAAAATTAAGAAAAAAAGAAAAAGAGCATGTTGATTATATCAAAATTAGGGGGAAACAAAAATCTTAGTTTATCATGAGTAAAGACACTATTGCTGACATAATAACCTCTATACGAAATGCTGACATGAATAAAAAAAGAACAGTTCGAATACCATCTACTAACATCACTGAAAATATTGTTAAAATCCTTTTACAAGAAGGTTTTATTGAAAACGTGAGAAAACATCAAGAAAGCAATAAATATTTTTTGGTTTTAACCCTACGACATAGAAGAAATAGGAAAGGACCATATAGAACTGTTTTAAATTTAAAACGGATCAGTCGACCCGGTCTACGAATATATTCTAACTATCAACGAATTCCTAGAATTTTAGGCGGAATGGGGGTTGTAATTCTTTCTACTTCTCGAGGTATAATGACAGACCGAAAGGCTCGACTAGAAGGAATCGGCGGAGAAGTTTTGTGTTATATATGGTAATCTTTATAATAGCCGACACGGTCATATTTGTGAAAAAAGAGAAAGGACAAGTTTATAATATTATCCCTCTTACATTAGTTGATACTTCAAAGCGGTTTTACTTGGAATGAAACAACAAAAATGGATTCATGAGGGTTTAATTACCGAACAACTTACCGATGGTATGTATCTTCCGGATTCGTTTAGATAACAAAAAAATTATTCTGGTTTTTGTTTCGTAAAGGATTTCATGTAGTTTTATACGTATACTACCAGGAAATAGACTAAAAATTGAGGTAAGTCCTTATGATTCAACCAAAGGGCGTATAATTTAGAGACTCCAAAGCAAAGACTTGAATGATTAGGCGGTTTTTTCAATTTCAACATTCTTTCGTGAGGATACAATTCGAAATTAAAAATTTCAAGAAACTTATTTTCTTCCAATAAGTAGATTCGGAATTAAAAAAAGGAATGACAAATATGAAAATAAGGGCCTCCGTTCGTAAAATTTGTGAAAAATGTCGATTGATCCGTAGGCGGGGACGAATTATAGTAATTTGTTCTAACCCGAGACATAAACAAAGACAAGGATAATCTTTCTAAAACAAAAAGACTCTCGAAATCTAAAGGACCCGATGTACAGATGTACAAATAAATAAATAAAATAAGTAAAAAAAAAAAAAAAAAAAGAATAAGGATCTGTTTTGACATGAAATGGATATATCCATATATCTCTGACTTATATTTATGAGATGATAAAATATGGCAAAACCTATACCAAAAATTGGTTCGCGTAGAAATAGACGTATTGGTTCACGTAAGAATACACGTAGAATCCCCAAGGGAGTTATTCATGTTCAAGCAAGTTTCAACAATACCATTGTGACTGTTACAGATGTACGGGGTCGAGTAATTTCTTGGTCCTCTGCCGGGGCTTGTGGATTCAAGGGTACAAGAAGGGGTACACCATTTGCCGCTCAAACCGCAGCAGGAAATGCTATTCGGACAGTAGTGGATCAAGGTATGCAACGAGCAGAAGTTATGATAAAAGGCCCGGGTCTCGGAAGAGATGCGGCATTAAGAGCTATTCGTAGAAGTGGTATACTATTAAGTTTCATACGGGATGTAACTCCTATGCCACATAATGGCTGTAGGCCTCCTAAAAAAAGACGTGTGTAAAAATAAACATTGAAGAGATTTCAAGAGAAATAAATAATTCAATGATTTGATCAAATAATATACTATGGTTCGAGAGAAAGTAACAGTATCTACTCGGACACTACAGTGGAAGTGTGTTGAATCAAGAGCAGACAGTAAGCGTCTTTATTATGGACGCTTTATTCTGGCCCCACTTATGAAAGGTCAAGCCGATACAATAGGCATTGCAATGCGAAGAGCTTTGCTCGGAGAAATAGAAGGTACATGTATCACACGCGCAAAATCTGAGAAAATACCACATGAATATTCTACCATAGTAGGTATTCAAGAATCCGTACATGAAATTTTAATGAATTTGAAAGAAATTGTCTTGAAAAGTAATCTGTA